ACTAGTAACTAATCCCAACATCGAAGTACTGAAAAAACTCATATAAGCAAAAAATCTCAAGTATCCTTGATCGTGAGCCATATAATTATCACTATAAATAAGAACCATAATTCCAACAGTAGTGATTAACATTGACATAATAGAAGTAAGTGGATCGATCAAGTAGCCGAATTCTAAAGAAAAATCATTATCGAGGGTCCAAGACCATACATATTGATAGATAGAACTGCTTTTTATTTGCTGAATAGACAGATTAGTTGAAAAAATCATGACTATACTTAACAATAAAATACTCGAAAAAGCCCACATACGACGGAGATTTTTTGTTGCTGTCGGAAAAAGAAGAAGTCCCACTCCTATTAACATAGGAACTGGAAGTGGAAGGAAAGGTATGATCCACGCATATTGATATGTCTGTTCCATAAAAAAAGTTTTTTAATTCTTAATTAATATTAATTGTTTCCGATTCACCGGATCTTACCTCTTTTTGAAAGGAGTCAATAAAAAAATAAAGATATGCACTAACTTAATAACTTAAATAGAAATAGAATTTTGGAATTTTTATTTCTTTTTATACTTATTCTTTAGAAGTTTCTGCTAAATACTTCAAATATTCAAATCAAGAAGTTACAATTGGTCAAATCATATGAAAAAAGCAGATTAATTACTAGTCTCCTTCGAACTTTCAAATTCAAGTTAAATTAGGCATATTTTTCGCGAATTTGACAAGTTACTAAAAAAAAAAAAGAATATTNYTTTTTTTTTTTTAGTAATAAAAATAGTTTATGCGATTTTCCCATATCTTTCACGCATCTTATGTATTCTTTTTGATTTTAGAATCAAAAATATTATCTAGAAAAGAAATACATAATGAATTGGCAAAGCGAAAATTTCTTTTGAACAATAGATGTCTTTCACATCCAGCTATACCAATGAGTAATCTCTTAATTTTTATTTAAATGGCAGTTCCAAAAAAACGTACTTCTGCATCAAAAAAGCGTATTCGTAAAAATTTTTGGAAAAGGAAGGGGTATTGGGCAGCGTTAAAAGCGTTTTCCTTAGGGAAATCTATTTCTACCGGGAATTCCAAAAGTTTTTTTGTGCAACAAACAAAAACAAATAAAATAAGTAATAAAACATAACATGTTACAATAATCTGAATCGGCTTGACTCAAAAATTGACTCATTTCGTTTCGAAAATAAAATTCCCGCTTTCCATTCCCTGTTGAGTTAATCAATAGGAAATGGAATTTGTTTCGCTCTTAGAATTAGAATAAGGATTTTTCTCTTTACCGTACTGAATTCAAAAAAAAAAAAGAATCCTTTTTTTGACAAAAAAACATAAGATACGTAATTGTCTTTTTAGTATATTTTCTCATTTACAAGGTGGGGAGTATTATTTTCCCCATCAGCCTGTTTCTTACAATAATATAAGCAATAATATAGGGTTTTCTTTTTTCTCTAGATCCACGTTTTCTCTATAGAAAGGCGAGTAAAAAATCAAAATCATTGAAACTAATTGATTAAAATTCTAAACCTTTTTGTGCAACTTTCTTCTTTTTGTATTTTCTATGAATTCCTATATAGACTCCCATATATTTATTGCCATCAATCCACTCAAAAACACTTAACAAATTTTTGTGGATAAATATGTGTCAATTTTTACGGATCCAAAATTTTTTTGTTCATTGATAAAATGGATTTTTTGGTTTCGATGTTTGAAATCAAATAAATCAAAAACAGTTCATTAAAACAAAACAAAAATTTTTTTTTGGGGGGGGGGTTCTATCCCTTAATTCATAGTTGGACTATCTAGTTTTCCAAGAGTTCAAGTCGAGGAGAGTCTAAAATACACACTAAAACTAAGACCCTAAATTCAAATAATGAACCTTCAAATACCTATTTGAACGAATTTTTATTCATCAATTTGAATCTTTCCTAAAAAATATTGCAACAATTTAATTCTTAAATCTAGACGATTGCTTATTCATAGGGTATTATGAATTCAAGACAAGCCGCTATGGTGAAATTGGTAGACACGCTGCTCTTAGGAAGCAGTGCTAGAGCATCTCGGTTCGAGTCCGAGTGGCGGCATGTCATCTCCTAAAAAAAGTAAATAGATCCTATAATGAATTCAATTTCCGATTTCCTTTTTATAATTATGGGACTCCTTAAAAAAAATTATGATATTTTCAACTTTAGAGCATATATTAACTCATATTTCTTTTTCGATTGTTTCAATTGTAATTACAATTCATTTCATAACTTTTTTAGTCGATGAAATCGTAAAACTATATGATTCATCCGAAAAGGGGATGATAATGACTTTTTCCTGTATAACAGGATTATTAGTTACTCGTTGGGTTTATTCGGGACATTTTCCACTAAGTGATTTATATGAATCATTAATGTTCCTTTCATGGAGTTTTTCCCTGATTCATATAGTCCCGTATTTCAAAAAAAATCAAAATCTTCTAAGCACAATAATTGGACCAAGTGC